TTTGTTGTTCAAAATGAATCGTTTCATTTTTGTAATTTTCGAATTGTTCCAAAGTTGTATAAATTGAATTAATTAAATTCAATTTTTCTCGTTCTATCTCGGAATAACCATTCACTCGAAACCGATCCGCTTCCGTTTCTACTTTCCTTAAGCGGGCCCGGGCTTTCTCCAGCTGTTCAACGGCTGCTTCCCGTAGTTCTTCTGAATTTTGAATAGTTCTCAAGATTCTCTGTTTTCGATTATCTAATAAATCACTTAATGAAAGTAGATTCTCTTTGCATTTATTTAAAAATGTCTATGATCTCTTCCCGAACCAAACATGAATCTTTCAATTCATTTGGCTCTCACACTCAATTCCGTATAGGAAATTTCCCTATCTTTATTATCGAATGAGCCTATCCTCTTTTCTCTATTTCTAAACATCTTGAAAATGATTACCAATACAAGATTAAAATATTTGGAGGACTCTTCTGACCAAACAAATAATTGTCAGCAAAGTTGTTTTTTTTATTCAAATCCAAAGAATTCTGATTAATTTATACGTAGGTCATCAATTCCGCATTGTATAAAAGGAGGCGTTAAACAAAACACCTGTTTTTCCTATTTTTCATCGTAAAGAGAATTCAAGTCATTTTATCGACATGAGTGTTCTATATCGAAAAAATTCCAATTTCCGTATTAACATAGTGGTAGAAAGAATACTACATTGCGTCTAAACTTCAAACTGGTTAGCTTTAACCATGGTAATGCTCCAAAATTCTTGGTTGATAGAGAATCAAAGTAGATTTACCAATGAATCGCGAAATGCTATGGTTCTTAACTATTTTTTTGTTTATTTAGTAATTTATTTAGTAAGAAGTCATTCGCCGGATCATGCACGTTTTTCTAGTTATAATGAAAAAAGTGCAGTTGGTTGGATCCAATCTATTCTTTGAAATAAACAACTCGCACACACTCCCTTTCCAAAAAAAATTAATACACCTAGCACTACACTTAGATTTATTAGATTTGTTGCTAAAATATCGGTATCAAACCCGAAACTTCCGGCGGATGGCCAGTAAATGAAGCAAAGAAAAGAATCGGTTATATTTTTCATATGATCGCATCTCCTCTTATGGATAGACTAATTTTGTTTCTACGATTCCCAGTTTTTTGATTTTTTTATTCGTTTTTTTATAATAAATTAAAGTTTATTCTATACTATTTTCATTTCTTACTAAGAATTAATCTGAATTACTAGTAAGAATTAAGAATATGAATATAATAAGAATTTTATTCTATCAAATAGAGAATATAGAATCTATTTATTAATAAATAGATTCTATATTCTCTAATTGGTTAAGATTCCCTATAAGAACGATACCTCTTAGAAGTAGATACTAGTTCTTATGTCAATTGCAAAATATCTAGTTGTTTTCAATTCTAAATTAAATAAAGGGGGCGCTCATTGGACTAAATAAAGGGACGGAAGAAGGCGAATCAGTATGTTAATCCGAATGAAGAATAAATTGTAGGAGTTAAATCGGAATATATATATATTATAGAAGTATAAAAAAAAAAAAAAAAGCAATATATATAAAAGCAATAGCAGCAATGAAAGTCCACGGAAAAAACAATATGTATTTTTCTTTTTCTATTTTTTTAAAAGATTAAACAAAAGGATTGGCAAATAAAAGTGCTAATGCTACAACCAGCCCATAAATAGTTAAAGCTTCCATAAAAGCCAGACTAAGTAATAAAGTACCCCTTATTTTGTCCTCTGCTTCCGGTTGTCGCGCAATCCCTTCTACAGCTTGCCCTGCAGCTGTACCTTGACCAACTCCAGGTCCAATAGAAGCAAGCCCGACGGCCAACCCAGCAGCGATAACAGAAGCAGCAGAAATCAGTGGATCCATGATAAGTTTCTCCTATTCCAAATAAAATAAAGAAAAGAAATAGTTAATAATATAATCAACCAAGAAATTATGACTTAATTATTTCATTCTTCATTTTCATTTATCTAGTCGAAGTTTAATTCATGAATAATTTTTATTGAATTATCCAAATAACTTCGATATTCATTTTTTTTTTCGTTTCTATCCATGTAGTTTTTTGTGAATACATACAATTTTTTTTCTTATCTTAAATTTTGAACCATTCTTTTAATTCTTCGTTCTTTCTTTTTCTTTATTTCCATTTTTGAATTATTCAATACCTAAATTTAGAGTAGTAGCAGGACAAATTTAGATAGTCATATATAACTAATGAATATCTACTATGACATATACATGTGTTTGTTCGATATCGTAAACCAATTAGTTATACCTTAGATTCAATAGGATTCAATAGGATTCGAGAATCATTCTTGGAAACCCCTAAAAAACTAAGAGTTGTCTTATAATGATTAGATTATATATATACACTTAGTTCGACCCCCTCACCCTATTTTTTGTCCTTTCTTTTATTCATTATTATCCCACATGGATCGAATTAATCTAAATCAATTCGAAAGACCAAATTATTACTATGGAAATATTCGAATTTAATTTGATTTAGGAAAATCAAATAAACTTTGGTCAATTATTAAATGTGAATGAATGAAACGGAAATATTTTCTAGTTCGATATAACATCTTTTTTTTTTTTTGAATCACATGTCATAAACAACGTAGATATCATCCGAAATTATAGTTCCCAATCTAATATTATTTCTAATATTAATTAAATATAATATATTAAATATTAGTATATTATATTTAATTAATATTAGAAATTAAGTAAATATTAGTATATTATATTTAATTAATATTATATTTAATTAATATACTAATAAGTAAATATTAGTATATTATATTTAATTAATATTAGAAATAATTAATATACTAATAAGTAAATATATTAAATATACTAATCGTAAATATATTAAATATACTAATCTGACATCTAATAAGAATTTTCATTAAATATGTTTATAGTTCTAATTAAATGAACAAAATAATAAATAAAAATAATATTCATTGGAGTAAAATACAAATTGGTCAAAAAAAGACTATTTTGATAACTAATCAATGATGGCCTTCCATAGATTCACCTATATAAGCCGCAGCTAAGGTAGCAAAAATAAGAGCTTGAATACCGCTTGTAAATAATCCCAGAAACATAACAGGTATAGGAACTACTAAAGGTACTAACGAAACAAGAACAACAACTACTAATTCATCAGCTAATATATTTCCGAAAAGTCGAAAACTAAGTGATAAGGGTTTTGTGAAATCTTCTAAGATGTTAATCGGTAAAAGGATTGGAGTTGGTTGGATGTATTTACCAAAATAAGCCAATCCTTTTTTTGAAATACCCGCATAGAAATAGGCTACTGACGTAAGTAAAGCTAATGCAACAGTAGTATTTATATCATTTGTGGGTGCAGCTAATTCTCCATGAGGTAACTTTATAATTTTCCAAGGCAAAAGAGCCCCTGACCAATTCGAAACAAAAATAAATAGAAACAAAGTTCCAATAAACGGAACCCACGGACCATATTCTTCTCCAATCTGAGTTTTGCTCACGTCTCGGATGAATTCAAGGACATATTCAAAGAAATTCTGACCGGACGTTGGAATAGTTTGCGGATTTCTAACAACTAGAATGGTTGAAATTAATAAGATAGCAATTACAACCCAAGAGGTAATAAGTACTTGAGCATGCACTTGAAAATCCCCTATTTGCCAATAGAAATGTTGACCTACTTCGACAGCAGATATATCATAGAATCTGTTTAATGTGTTGATGTAACATAATAGAACATTCATATTGCCCTGCCCTCTAAAAAAAAAATATATATATAACTTGAAAGGGAATTATTTTGATTCAACCATTTCCTTATTTGACTTTCATTTCCTTTTCTATTTTGAATACCTACTAATCACAAAATATTTATTTTTGCAAAATTTTGTAATGCTATAATAACCGATTCCATAAATCTATGACCGCCCAACCAAATCTAAAAATTTATTTATCTTATTATTAATCAAAAATTTCGTATATAGCTAGAACGACCCTCACAAATTGCAAAAACTAATTTGTTAAGAATTAATCGGATTGAAGCTATAGCATCATCATTAGCTGGAATCGAAATATCTGCTAGATCTGGGTCACAATTTGTATCGATTAAACAAATCGTTGGAATTCCCAAAGTGATACATTCTCGAAGAGCCGTATATTCTTCTTGCTGATCAACGATTATTACAATATCGGGTAACCCCGTCATATATTTTATGCCACCCAGATATGTTTCCAAATGAGATAATTGTCTCTTGAACATAGCGGCATCTCTTTTTGGAAGAGAGTTCAGTTTCCCTGTCTTTTGCTCCGTTCTCAAGTCCCTGAACTTACGAAGTCTCGTTTCTGTAGTATACCAATTCGTTAACATACCTCCGAGCCATTTTTTATTAACATAATGACATCGAGCTCTTATTGCAGCCCGTGTTACTGAATCGGCTGCTTTTTTTTTTGTACCAACAATTAAGAATTGTTTTCCCATGCTTGCTGCATCAAAAACCAAATCACAAGCTTCTGATAAAAAACGAGCAGTTCGAGTAAGATTTGTAATATGAATACCTTTACGCTTTGCCGATATAAAAGGTGCCATTCGAGGATTCCATTTCCGAGTATCATGGCCAAAATGAACTCCAGCTTCCATCATCTCTTCAAAAGTTATGTTCCAATATCTTTTTGTCATTTATCCCCACACGTTTTTTTTTTTAAAAAAGTGAAAAAAACGAGACCAGGTATCCTGAAATAGCAATAAATAATTGTTCCGATGGAACCTTCTCTTTTATAGACGATTGGCCGTTAATATATAATCAGGTCATTTATTTTTTTCTATTTATTATACTTTATTACCAAATCAAATGACTGCATTTAAAGGGATGAATTGAATGCTTCCTAAAAGCGCATTCAATCCTATATTTCTAATGTATCACAGAAAATTATTTGAAATGAAAAGAATCAAATAATTTTCTGTGATGGAACAAAAGATTTCGAATTTCTACTTCGAATAATTTTTTTTTTTTCAAGGTAATTTTGTTATATTGCGTTGACCGTGAACGGTGCATTATTCTTTTGAATCCGGTACCAACGGGTATCATTCCCCCTAAAACAACATTCTCTTTAAGACCTTTCAACCAATCAATACGACCCCGAAGAGCGGCTTTTGCTAAAACTCTAGCAGTTTCTTGAAAACTCGCTTCGGATATGAAACTTTGAGTATTCAGAGATGTTTTTGTTATTCCCAATAATAAAGCTCGGTAACAAATTGCTTCTTCCAAGGCACGCCCAGTTCGTTCTGCTCGCAATAATCCAATTAATTCACCGGGTAAAAATACATTAGACATTCCATCTTCTGAAACCAAGACTTTGGATGTTATTTGACGCACAATAATTTCGATATGTCTATTATGGATGTGTACTCCCTGGGATCGATAAACCTTTTGGATTTTATTAACCAAAGAAATACGACTTTGCGCTATAGTTAGCTCAGCACCAATCAAGAATCCCCAAGGAATGCCGAGAATTCTTGTTATACACTCATTCCAAGCATCAATTCTTTTTTCGAGATTCATCGATATTGAATCAATCGAACGTATTTCTAATATCTGTTCCACTTTTGGAAGACCTTGTGTTATATCACCGGATCTCGATTTTTCATATATGAATGTAACTAAAATATCTCCTTGATAAAGGATTTCTCCATAATGGCCATGAATGGTTGCTCCTGGAGTCGCCAAATATGGGTTAGCCGATCTTATTATTACAGAATCCATTTGAACAGTTATAACTTGACCCGATTTTAGTTTTAGATGTGGTCCATTTTTCATTTTAGCTATACATATATTTTCACAAATAAATTGTCCAAGACTAATTATTGTAAACGTTTTTTCACAATCATAATGATGTAGAAAATACCAATTCAAATGGAATGGATTCAAAACGATATTACTGTCTAGATCGGGTTTAAAAATTTTATCATTTTCGTCCATTAAATAATATTTAATTACTTGAAAAATTTCCGTTATTTTGTCAAGTTGGAAATTTTTCATTATTGATATTTGATTATGAGTTATTAAACGGTAAAGTGAATAAAAATTTCCAACTTGACGGGCTATCCCTAAAGGGCCTAATGAATTATTATTATTAATTGGAATTTTAGGATTTTTTTTTATCCCATTGTGATATTTAACATTGTTGAATGGTCTTATTTGAAAACAATTAGATGATGACAAAATTATCCAAGATCGGCATTCCTTATTTCTATTCAACAACATACGAATAGTTCCGTGATTTTGGCTAAGTGATTTTTTAATTTTTGCCTTGGAATGAATAGAAAAAAATGGATTGATATTGATCCGATCCGATTCATTATCCGCGATCAATCCTAAACCAGATGGGTCATTTCTTTTTCTGATATATGAAGTATTCGATTTTACTAAGTCAATTCTTAGAAAATACTCAATCAAACCGTTTGTACTTACTTCAACAAAGGAAGAGGGGGCCTCCTCAATAGAAGTACTTTTTTTGCCTTGATCCCAATTCAAGACTAAACAAGTCCGAACTAATTGAATCCTTGTGTCGGAAATTCCCCGAATGGATTTTCCATTTCCATAAAGAATATAATTGACAACTTTGAGTTCCAGATTATCTCTTTCCTGGAATAGATCTTGGGGAAAAAGTTTTACAAAATCGATACTGTCCGGTATTTCATATAAAATTACAGGCCGAACCAAAACAAAATACTTTTTCTTGGTAGTTGTGATCCATTGGACATAGATCCAATTATGAATTTTTTTTGATTCCTTCCATTTTTTTTTTACCGTTCCGGGTGGTATCAAGATAGAACTGTGTCGGGATATCTTATCCCTCTCTCCGGGAAAATGGATATTTCCAGAAAATATTTTTAATTCGATTTTTTTTTTTTTCTTTTCTAATCGGACCAATCCGCCTACTCGACTTCTTATATTGAAAGTGATTGGTGTTCCTATTCCAACGAGACTATTATTCCGTACCATTATGGAAGAAGATTCGGGTAAAATATGCACTTCTTCGGGAATAAAAAAAAATCGATCTACTTTGATTTGGTATTTTGGCTTTAATTCTTTGATTCCTCGATACTCAATGAAATCTTCTTTTTGAAAAACGGAATGAATTCCTATAGTTCTATATTTAGTAATTCCTGAATTCTGTCTTCTGTATTGAGGATCATCGAAATAAGCAAAAATACTATTTCTATGAAAAATACCATTGATAGGTATTTCAATGGAAACACCAGAAGGTCGCATTAGTTCGTTCTTTCCTTCTTGAATCGATTGGAATGGAATAAGAAATCTATTTCTTCGTCTTTTGGCCAATAAATAAAAAGTATCGTGAAAAATAGCAGGATCCATTAAATGAGAATGATCCGTACATATTATTTGATTAAATATTGAATAATTGCTAATCCCCTTTTCTTTTGTACCAAAAGTCTTCA